GATGATCCCTCTAGAAGAGAGTAATTCTAACAATCTTTCTAGTTACTTCGTTCTCTATTTTTATTTGAGACGGTCCTGAGGAAAGGGATTTTGTTTCCACCGAGCTAAAAAAACGGGTCGATGCCTCTAGTAAACCAGAGGCATCATTTAATAGCTATTTTTATTCAATTTTGTATTTGTAAAGCAAAAATTGAAGATTTAGTTACGATTAGAAACCTACTTGCTATCTTTATCCATGGATCCTTTACTCATACTGATTCAATTGGAAGTATTAATCCAATTCCAAAATTATGTTTCGTAATTTCATAATCCAATTTGTCACTTTCTAAGTGATCCTTGGATACAAATCACGAGAATGTATATTTTTTCTCGAATCCGTGATTGAGAGGTAAAGGATTAAATCCTTTTCTTTTTTCAAATAAAGTTTTTGGTCGGAATACGAATCAAACCGAAAACAAAGACCCTTTAACTATCAAAGGGTTAAAAAAACGAATCACACTTTTACCACTAAACTATACCCGCTACAATTCGATTATTGTATACAACTGGACCTTTTGTCGAACCGGAGAATGGGTATAATAAGATGGGATCATCAAAGAATCCAAAAATTTAGCGTATTTACCCTCTTTTTTTTTTTCGTTTTCGCGGATGGAAATAGTCCTTCTTCTTTTTTTGTTCGTGCTTGAATATTGCCTATTCCCTTTTTTATATATTTTATATTTATATAATTATATATTTATACTAAGCATTTTTGTTTTCAAATCAGATAAATGAAAAATTCTCATTATTTTTCTAGAATTAGTTGGAACAAAACAAAAAGAGGCCCGGCTGGGTACTGACCAGACCAGGCCGTGTCAATAACAATAAAACAATAAGAAGGGTCTTTCGAACAAAATACGAAGGGGTCGCTTTTGGTTTTCTTTATATTGTTGGCACTTTCGAGCCCTTCTCTTTATTTATTCTTTATTTATCGAAAAAAAATTACTGATAAAAATGGTAAATATCTATATAATAGAGAAAGAAATACTCCTTCTTTTTTTTATGTGTAATCTAACCCAATTTTCAATTAGGAGAGATGGCTGAGTGGACTAAAGCGGCGGATTGCTAATCCGTTGTACGAGTTATTCGTACCGAGGGTTCGAATCCCTCTCTTTCCGCTTCCCTTGATGACTTTATTTATTTATTTATTTTTTTTTCAAATTTGGCATTTTTATATAAACAAAAAATCCGAAGAAAATAGAAAAGAAAAACCCTTATTCTTCGCGCCCAGGATTACGTCCAGGATCATTAGATAGGAATCCAAAGATGAAGAGAGAAACAAAAAATATCACTACTGTGTAAACGAAGAGTTTGAGAGTAAGCATTACACAATCTCCAAGATAATTAAAAAAAAAAAGAGAATAGATCCTCCATTTTTCTACCACATATCCTATTTGGATATCAAGAGCCGAGTTTCTTTCTAGAAAAAATCACGAACTTTCGAGGAAATCTAGGAAATTTTTTAAGAAATTTTTCAATTTAAATAATTTAGATTTTAGATATTTTAGATTAAGGATCTTATCGAAAACTTACAGCAGCTTGCCAAACAAAAGCTAAGAGAAAAAAGAACACGGGTATGACTGGCATAACATCTACGATTGGGTTCAAAAAAGCGTAGGCCTCGGGCAATTTTCCGAAGAAAAAACTACTTGAATAAAAGGCAGAATTAAGACAGATACAGATCAAACTAAAGATATTAAGCATAACAGACATTTTGTTCTTGGAGATAATTGCATTTTGATTGAATTATTGATATGATATAAGGAAAAAGGGGAAAATTTAGGTAGACAAAAAATCCTTCTTTTCTTTTGAACTCACCCAATCAAAAATCCTCCAATTCTCAAAAGAGAATAGAGGAAATCATACTTTCATACAATATCTTAATTGAATTATATCTAATGATCAATAAATAATTAATATATTAATCCATTTAATTAATATATATTAATAAATATATTAATAGTAATAATCTAAATATCTATAGAATAAATTAGATTGGAGTTGACAAATAACGAATACTGTAATATAATTTACTATTAAATAGTACTATTTTTTTTTTTACTAATTCTAATTTATCTTTAGTAGTATGGTTACTTTCTGTAATATAATTTACTATTAAATAGTACTATTTTTTTTTTTACTAATTCTAATTTATCTTTAGTAGTATGGTTACTTTCTTAGTATCGTTTAGTAGTATCGAAAGTAGTTTCGAATAGAAACCTAAATGGGGCGTGGCCGAGTGGTAAGGCAACGGGTTTTGGTCCCGCCATTCGAAGGTTCGAATCCTTTCGTCCCAGAGCATATTCATTATCTTAGAATAGAATAAAGATTTTGTTGAATGGGGTAACGTCTAATGTTAGCTGGAATTTCTTTCTTTTTTTTTTATCTTTTATGCATGAATCATATCTTTTTTACACAAACTGAATTGAATCGCGTACAAATGACACGCAAATGTAATTGACTCTATTTCTGTTCCAGGTAAATTGGGAACATCGGTTCCCAGAGTTGGAATTTAAAAAAAGGGGGTCTTTTCATCCTATGCTCCATCCCATCTTGTTTCGGGAAGTTAGTTATTTAGAAAAACATTCCGTCCCATATTGATTTTCTATTTTATCAATATTTTGATTTTCAACGATCCTATCTATTATTTCGTATCCTAGAAACTATATTTTTAGGAATTTTTATATAGATTTATTAATTCTAACTATTTTGGTACTAATTAAATTCATTCAAAGCCGATAGGATTAATTCTCCTAAGGGGTTAGACTAAAAAAAAAAAAAAAAGGAGCAACTTAATTTGGACTTGTTGGGATTTGTACCTAGCCAGTCCGCATCCCCGAGCATAATTCCCATTTTTTTCTCTTATGTCACATTAGTCCTGTAGTACCCCGGGGGCGAATACATTAACCGAAGATATTAAAATTTCTGTGTTTGCCTGAATTGCATTAACAAAAATCAAATTATAAAATTATATATGTAATTATATATCTATCCGAATCCGATGTATTTTCTTTGAATAAGTATTTCGTGTTTGGCCCTAATAAAAAATTGTAAATTTATGTAACACTTAAAAGGGGGTGTTTTATGTTTTATATCTTTTATTCTCTTTTATTCACTTTCTATTCTATTATGTATGGATATTATGTATGGAAAGATTCGATTAGCGAAATCTTGCTGAACTACACAGCTTAAACAAAATAAAAAAAAAAAACGAAGAAATGTTTAATGTATATGTATCCTTCTATTCTATTTATTCTATTTTTGTAAAAAAGGTTTTTGACCCCCTCGATTTTGAATTTAAAATTTAAAAAATTTAACAAAGATTTAACCCTAACTTTTAATCTATTACTAATTTTTAGTCTATTATTAAATAGAAATTTTTTTTTTCATTTAGGACTTGCTAAAACTTATTCAGAAACCTCTTTAACGATTTGTAGCTATATTCTTTATTTACCAATCTATAGCTATATATAAAATCTCTCTTCTATATTCTAAAGAACATTATAGAACAAAGGGATATAGATTATGATGTCTACAAACCAATGACTATTCATGATTCCATAATTGAATCAATTCCATACTGGTTCCAAATTAGAGGGATGTTATGGTAAAACTTCGTTTGAAACGATGTGGTAGAAAGCAACGTGCGACTTGAAGGACACGATCCATTGTGGATTCTTTCTTATATCCACCATTTTCAATTTCTATAGGAATGAGGGTGCTCTTGGCTTCGACATCCGTTGGTAACCTAAATAGTCCACGATGGAGCTCGAGTAGAAAGTATTAATTCATTTCTCAGGACAAGAATCTAGGGTTAATGCAAATCAATAAATTGGAGCAACTTCGTGAATATATCTTCGATATAGAAATGGAAGGGATCCCATTCGAGCAAGTTTCCAATTCAAAAGGAAAATTTCTTGGAATTAATCAAACCCTTTCGATCCAAAGTGTATCACGCGGGAATCTATTGTCCGTAGGATTCTTTCATAGAAGGAAATAAAAAAAAGGGGTATGTTGCTGCCATTTTGAAAGGATTAAGAAGGACCGAAGTAATGCCTAAACCCAATGATTTAAAACAAAGAAAAAGGATCCCAGAACAAGGAAACACCGTTTTAATCGTCTCACTAACTGGGCCAGACTTAAGAATACAAATAGATTTTAACCGAGACAAACAAAAAAGGGGGTAAAGACCACTCAATAAACGAAAGATTCTCTTTTGAATTATTGGAGAGTTATCTAACTTGAGTTATGAGTAAGAATGGCTTTTTTTTAATAAAAGAAGAAGAAAAAACAGACTTAAACTCCAGTCTAATTGATTTGATGATTTTATAGAACCTTTTGTCATTTATGGAATTTATTCGAATTCCATACCATAGATAAAACTTCAAATCCAATTCTTTTTTTTTCTCGAGCCGTACGAGGAGAAAACTTCCTATACGTTTCTAGGGGGGGTGTATTGTTCATCTACATCTATCTCAATGAGTTGTCTATCGAATCGTTGCAATTGATGTTCGATCTCGAAGAGAAGGAAAAGATCTTCAGAAACTAGGTTTTTATGATCCGATAAAGAATCAAACTTATTTAAATGTTCCCGCCATTCTCTATTTCCTTGAAAAAGGGGCTCAACCTACAGGAACTGTTCAGGATATTTTAAAAAGGGTGGGGGGTTTTAAGGAATTTTTTTCTAATCAAACGAAATTCAATTAAGGAAATACAAAAAAGGGGGGCAGTTATTTGTATATAACTTTAGATAACCTTTCTCTACTCTTTTTTATTACCCCCCCCCCCCCTTTTTCCTTTTCCCGTTCTATTCGTATCTATTTATCATAGTTTTCTTCGAATCCTGTGTTCTATAACGACAAAACCCTATTTCCTTGATCCTAGAAAATTTAGGCATTCGCGACAACTTTAAACTTGATGGTTTTCATTTTTATTTTGAATTTAACTAACAAAAAATAAAA